CCATATTAAAATATTTCATATTTCGTAGATTTATAATTTCCTAGATATATTAAATAATAAATATATTTATATTAATAATAATAATTATTTTATAAATTGGAATAGATTTTAAAATTAAATTAATTGGATATGTTAAGAAAAGATGGTGCAACAAACTAATTGCACAAAATTTTCAGCCCCTCTCTCGCTGGGCTTCAACCTTCAGCTTCATGAGGGGCGTTTCACGCCAGCTATTTGAGATATCTGGCGATCTATTAGTCTACTTGATTGAATTCCTTTCTTCTCTTCCTTGATTTTAAGTTAAACGTCTTTATCTTTCTCCGATTTTACTTTCTGTATCCTTAACGCTTCATTCCTTATATTTATATGTTTTCTTTTATCATGCTTGACTCCTTCTTCATGGTTAGCCCTAAAGGGCTTGTCTTAGCCCTAAAGGGCTTGTTAATATTCACTATTTATATTTATTTATTATCTTTTATTTCTTTCTATTTATTTTTTATTTACTTAACATCTTTTTATATTTTTTATTATATTAATTGGTTATATTGATACTTATTCTGTTATTACTGTATTTTGTTGCAGTGCGCCGTTTTACTGCGTAAAACGGCGTTCACCCACTTCGTTACACTTATCCTTTTCTTATTTAACTTCTTTATTTCTTACTTATATATTATATATTATATTTTTCTTTATTTAAATTTATCTTTCATTTATTATCCTTATCCCTTTACTTCCTCATCTCATTTATATTCATTATTCCTTTAATTGATTGTTTTTTTCATATTTATATTATATTTAATAATAAATACAAAGACGATTGAATATACACTTCTTGACATCCCCCGCCCTTCGGGCGGGGTTATTCTTAATATCATTTTCTTCACACTGTATTTTATTAGGTAGCACTGTGATTAATTCACATGGGACCCCCGCCCATAAAGGGCGGGGGAAATTCCCCTTATGTATGCCTTCATCCTACGCAACATTATGTAATCGGTAACATTTAAGATTCATATTCTTATTATGACAGTTCGAATCTGTCTGTTGCATTTCTTACCGTCTTTTATTATTTGAGAAAATAATAATTAGCCGGTTTCTCATATTTATTTATATCTATTCATTAATATTTCTTTTAACTTTATTCATATTTTTATATTATAATTATTATATTATTAATATTAATCCTAAAGACTTGTTAATTGTTATAGTAAGTTAATATACTCATTGGTCTACCGCCTTTTTTATACATAAAAAAGGCGGCATCATTTCTTATATCTTTTTATGTTATTTATTATTATTGTTTTATATATATATTTAATATATCTATTGTTATTATTATATAGATATTGACACATCATATTTCATTCATAACCGCCCCTTTTCGTAGAAAAGGGGCGGGTCCATTCGCACAGTAGTTCCTACTCTTTATCTTAATATTAATTTATTTTATTTCTCTCTTATTTTTTATACTTAGCCGTCGTATTTATATTCATATAAATACGTCGTTAATATTCTTTATTTTATTATTTAAACTTAATTTCTATTGTTTTATTTTACAATATAATATTATATCATAAATCATTACCGCCCTTGCATTGCAAGGGCGGGTGGTTCTGCTGTATGTTTTATCCCCACCTTATCTATTTCAATAAATTGAAATAGCTATGTATAGGTGTGTCTAAAAAAGAAAAAATTATTTATTCTTAATGTAACGCTACGCTCAAACCGGCAATTATATTTATTGTATATAATGTTTAGGTCTAATTAGAGACATTCATAATATTAATTATATCTTATCTACTTTATTTTATTAAATAATCTAATTTATTGTATGCTAGTATATTATACCATATATACTTCCCCCCCCCGTAGGGGGGGGTATACATATTTATATATACTATATTCACATATTCTTTTATATCTTATATATATTATCTTTATTCTATTAAAATATATTCTATATACATATATTCTATTATATCTTATATATATTATCTTTATTCTATTCTTATATATATATAGATTATTTATATTCTTAATAATATTTAATATATATTCTAATAAATATTAAGATAGAGATAAAGTATATATTACTACATGCCCCCGCCCGAAGGGCGGGGTAACCATTTCTATTTATATATACACATTATCTATTATTATCCTTATATATTATTATTATATGATTTCTTATTATATAATATTATCAATATATATATATAATTATATACTATATATTAAAGTAATAAAATATAATAATTAACTAATAACAATTAAATATAGAGTAAAGTAATAAGATAAATTATAATAAACTAATAATAATTAAGTATAGAGTAAAGAAGTAAGGGAATAGACAGTAGCCCCCGCCCTTTATCTTTGATAAAGGGCGGGTACACAATAATATTTATATATACACAATATTAATTATCTTCTTCATATCTCTTATATATTATATTTAGAAATATATTTAATACTTAATTAATAAATATATATATGATTAAAAATATCTATATAGTATATAGGATCAAAGATAGAATGAAATATGAATATAGATTCATGCGGGGTAATTCTTTATATGTATATATCTATCATATCTCATTAATAATATTGAATATATATTATAATAAAATGAATATTAAGATATATTAATTAAATGAAGAACATAGTAAGTATGCCCGCCCTTTATCTTTGATAAAGGGCGGGTAACACCTTTGTTTATATCTCCTTCTATATTATAGAATATTTAATTATTATATTAATTACTTGTAAATATTATTTTATCTATATCAATATAATATTAAAAATATATATATATATCTATATAAATAGAAATGTAATAAATGTATTATCAGATAGATAAGGAAGTATCAGATGGTACTTATTTAGTACATTAAGTTATTATTAATATAATTAAAGGTATATTAAGTTATATTAAATATATAATAATAATAGAATATATATAATATAATATCTAATATAAGAAATATAAAGAAGTAAAGATACATAGAGAGTTTTTTTATAATGAATAGTATTCCTTTTCTCTAGATATCATTTATAATCATCATTAAATATAATATATTAAAATCTTAATAATTAATATAGAGAATATAATATAATAATAGAGTTATAAGTAGCATAGGGGGATCCCCCGCCCGAAGGGCGGGGTACTCAATTCATTATATTAATACTTCTCTTTATCTATATAAATATTTTATTAATTAAAATAATTAATATTAATATATGAATATTAATATAATAAGTAACAATAAATATAGAGTATAAATAGTATAATATAATATAATATAGGAGAAAGGATATATAGTTCATGTACGCCCTTAATCTTTGATTAAGGGCGGGAACAATTCATTATATCTTATCATTCATTTATAGATTAATTACTTAATTAGAATATACTTAATCATATCACCATCATATAAAAATGATAATATATATTTCTATATGTTTTATATCTATAAATATTTCTAATATAATATATATAAGATAAATAAAGAGATATAAGTAATATATAGCTAACCCCCGCCCGAAGGGCGGGGTACCCAGTATATCTCTTTATACCCCCTCATTATTAATCAACTATTTATAATATTATTATTATAATATAATTATATAACTTAATAAATTAAATAATAAATAATCTAATGAATAGATAACTAAGATAACAAGATGAGGAATAGTTTACCGCCTTTTTCATTGAAAAAGGCGGCATCATACTTCTATATATATTAGTTCTTTATATATATATATTTTATCATAATATGATTTACTTTATATTTTAATACAATATATCATATATCATTCATGTACGCCCTTTATCTTTGATAAAGGGCGGGGATCCCTTCATTGAATATCTCACTATATTCTTATATCTTTATATATATATAATAATTTAATAAATAATTAATGTAATGATATACTATCTTTTATATAACCGGATAATAATATACTAAATACATAAGCTTGTATAATAGCAATACCTACTTCTAATATAGTAATAGCTACAACAGCGATAATAGGTATAAAACCAGCGATAAAACCTAATAATGATGAATTCATTAAATTAATAATTAATGAACCTAATATTAACATAAGTAAATGACCTGATAAGATATTAGCACTTAAACGTAATCCTAATGATATTGCTCTTGAAGAGAATGATAATGTCTCAATTAATACTAATACAGGTACTAATGGTAATGGAGTACCACTAGGTACAAATAATGCAAAGAATCCTCAATGATGTATAAATAATCCTAAAATAACATTACCAAATCATAATGTTAAACTAAATGAAACTATAGGTACAACTTGAGCTGATATAGCAAATGAATAAGGTATCATTGATATTAAATTAGCTAAGAAGATAAAATTAAATATAGTGAAAATAAGTGGGAAGAAGGCACCTCCTTGACGCCCTATTTGTGATATAACTAAATTATGAATAGTATCATAAATACTTAATATACCAACAGATCATTTAGATCCTTTTAAAGTAATATTTTTAAGAATAGATGTATAATTTCATATAATTAATGAAACTATGATTAAATATAATGTATAATTAGTAATACTGAAAGTAAGATAATTATTAATTAATAATAATGGTTTAATATTAAATTGATCAAGTGGAGAGAAGAACATATATTATAAAAAAATATGGACTTCTGAAGTCAGAGAATTAAGATAAGGGGGGATGAAGGAGAATAGTACTGGGATGCCCCCGCCCAAAGGGCGGGGGTTTACAATTAATATTTAATTTCCCCTCTATTCTATCTATCCTTATTATTTTAAGAATATATATATTTTAAGAATATATTATATACGTATTATTATAGATCTTGCTATTAATAAACGTAATATATTAGGTAATATAATAGTTGATATTATATAAATTAAGATAGTGAAAGCGATGATACTTCCAGTTAAAAGATTCATTCAATAGAAAGGAACTAATTGTGGCATTAATTATAAATTATCATTAAATAATGAAATATATATAGATAATATAAAGATATAATGAATGAGAGTATCAGATTGATAGGACTCGAACCTATAGATTCCTACACCCAATGTAGACTCGTTACCAATTACGATACAATCTGTGGAGTATAAAATATAAGTGGGGGATAATTAATATACCAAGATGAGATATAGTTTAACTGGTAGGGTTACCGCCCTTTTTATAACATAAAAAGGGCGGACATATGGTATTATATATTCTTTATTGATCTTTCTTAATTATTCCATTTATAACTTCACAAATATATTAATTAGTTATATATATATATACATCATGTAGGGAATTGAACCCTAAATAAATTTATTTGCAATAAATCCTTAACACCAGTTAAAACATGATGAGAATTATATATTAATATATATTATGATAGACGTGAATCGAACACGCACAATAGCATTGGAAGTGCTAGGGTCTACCATTAACTTACTATCATTTTTAATGTATGAAATAATTATCATTGTTGTTCCCCGCCCAAAGGGCGGGTATGTATTTTTATTTATTTATTTATTTATTTATATATATTCTATATATCTATAAAATTAAAAAATAATCTTTAAGATAAAGTAATTAACCCCCGCCCGAAGGGCGGGGGATGTTATTCTATATATAACAACTTTTCTTTATATTTTAATTAATATTATTATAATATAATAATATGTGCTTACCTATTAAAATAAAGAGTATAATATCAATAGAGATTACTTGTAGAATAAGTTAGGAAGAGTAAGCGCCCTTTTTATTTATAAAAAGGGCGCACCACATGCGAATATGTACATCATTCTCGTTGTTTGTCATATCATATTTATGATCCCATTTGGATATATACCATAAAATATTGTTGGTATTATTAATATAATCATTAATATATTTTCTCTATATGTACAATCACTTGTTAAATGAATATACGGAGTACGTACACCTCCAGTTAAACGATTAGTTACTTTTAACATATATGCTGCTGATAATAATACAGATAATGCGGATATAGCACCTAATATAGCAGAACGATTAATAGCACCAGTTAAACTTAATAATTCACCGATGAAATTAACAGTTAAAGGAGTACCAATATTACAGAATGATAATATTAATAAATATATAGATAAAATAGGCATATAAGTAATTAAACCTTGATAATAATAAATTAATCTATTATGATATCTATCATAAAGGATACCACCTACAATAATGAATAAAGCAGGAGATACAAAACCATGAGCAATACTCATAATTAAGCTACCATTAATACCAGTTAAAGTATTAGATAAGATACCTAATATACATACAGCCATATGACTAATAGAACTATAAGCTACTATTACTTTTAAATCAGATTGTCTTAAAGTAATTAATGAAGTATATATAATAGTAATAGCACAAATTAAGTAGGCTATAGGTGTATATAAAACAGTAGCATCAGATAAACTAGGTATAACTAAACGTATTAAAGCATATATAGCTAATTTTAATATAACACCAGCTAATAACATAGAACCAGCTAGTGGGCTCTCACTGTGAACCACAGGTAATCATGTATGTACCGGTACTAATGGTGTTTTAACCATTATACCTATAGTTAAACATATAAATAATATACATTGTAAATCTGTAGATAATACGATTAAACTAATTGATTGATAATCAGTATTTCCAATTAATACTTCATATGTACCTATTGCTAATAACATAAATAAACTACTAAATAATGTATATATTAATATATAATCAGATGCTTTATCTCTATTGCTAGCTCCATATAAACCTATTAATATAAATAATGGAGCTAATGATGCTTCAAAATATACATAGAAAGATAACATATCTTGACACATGAAATTAATTAATAATATAACACCTAAATTAAGAACTAATTCATAAAATAAAATATTATTTTTAACATTATTTCAATTAGCGATAATACTTAATGGTAATAAATAAGCAGTTAATAATATAAAGATATCAGCGATACCATCAGTAGTATAATATATACCTACTTCTTCTCAGTCAGATAATGTAGGTATAACTATTAATATACTTGCTATTAATATTATAATTTTACTATAATGAGGTAAAGATCTACCTAATAAAGATATACTAATAAGTATAATAAAATAAATAAGAGTCAATTTAAAGATATTTTTTTATAAAAATAAAGATGTATGATTAATGGGATTTGAACCCATAAAGGATTAAACCTAAATTAATTGCGTTTACCGATTTCGCCATAATCATAATACGGATGTAACGTGATTCGAACACGTGGATCAATAAGATCTTGATAGCTCAAATATCATGCTTTAAGCCACTCAGCCATACATCCTGGATGCGCCGCCCTTGCTAGCAAGGGCGGCGTACATACATTTAAATATCCCCTATCCTCTTTCTATATAGATATATCTCTATTTGTCCCTTCAATAGAAATATACACATTAATATATATTTTATATAATTTAATTTAAATTAATATGATTGCTATTATAACTACTTTACTTATATATTATATGAGTAGTAATAATTTAATAACTTTATTAATAGCTATAGAAATATTATTATTAACTGTTACATTAAAATTAATCCATATTAGTGGTTATTATGATGATGTATATGGAACTATCTACAGTTTAATTATATTAATCTTAGCTGGTGCTGAATCTGCTATAGGTTTAAGCTTACTTGTTGCTTATTATCGTTTAAGAGGTTCTATTGGTCATAAAATATAAATGTTTAATTATTTTTATTATAATCATGAAGAAACTATTAATATTTATCTAGGTAATTGAATAAATCTTGGTGATTTAATTATACCTTATGGTTTATCATTAGATTCATTAGCTATGACTGTATTAGTACCTGTTGGTATTATTACTTTATGTGTATTAGCTTATGCTATTGCTTATATGGCTCATGATCCTAATCGTAATAGATTTTATATTATATTAAGTATATTTGCTATATTTATGACTATATTAGTAGTTAGTGATAATTATTTAATGATGTTTATAGGTTGAGAATTTGTAGGAGTTATATCTTATTTATTAATATCATTTTGATCAACAAGAATAAACGCGATGAAATCAGCATTATCAGCTATATTATTAAATCGTATGGGTGATACATTTTTTGTTATTGCATTAGGTTTAATAATGAATTATTATAAAGCTGTAGATTTTGATACGATAATATTATTAACACCATATATGAATACATTATTATTAAATATATTAGGAATATTATTAACATTAGCGGCGACAGCGAAGAGTGCACAATTAGGATTACATGCATGATTATTATTAGCGATGGAGGGATAATTAAGGTCTTTCAAAAAATATTACTGAATGCTGGGAAATGTGTAGGAGGTACGCCGCCTTTTTATATAATAATATTAAAAAGGCGGCGACAATGAGTTATATATACTTCTTCTTTATCTCTTAATATATATCAGCAGGAAACAAATTTATTATTATATTTCTTTTATTTATATATCTTTTTATATTTAAATATATAATATATAATATATGATATATGATATATATATAAATCTATATTTATTAATATAAATAATAATATTAGGATCCTCAGAGACTGAACGTAATATGAGATTCATAACCGCCCTTTTTATAATAATAAAAAGGGCGGCATCTCAAAGATACAGTCCGCCCCTATTCGGGTTCGCCTACTCCAGTTAGTGCTTTACTTCATGCCGCTACCATGGTTTGTGCTGGTGTTTATGTTCTTGTTAGATCTTATATCATATTAGAATATGCACCAACTATTTTATTAACTTTATGTTGATTAGGTGGTTTAACTACTTTAGTTAGTGGTTTAATTGCATTAGTAACTAATGATATTAAACGTGTAATAGCTTTATCAACAATGTCACAATTAAGTATTATGGTATTAGCTATAGGAATTAGTAGCTATGATTTAGCTATATATCATTTATATTGTCATGCTTTCTTTAAAGCATTATTATTTATGGGAGCTGGATCAGTTATCCATAGTGTTATCTCTGAGACTCAAGATATGAGAAAATATGGTGGTTTAATAGAGTATTTACCATTTAGTTATATTGCGATATTAATAGCTTCATTATCATTAATGGCGATACCTGGTTTAACAGGATATTACAGTAAAGATATAATTATAGAAAGCTTATATGGTACATATACATTTAGTGGATATATTTTATATTATATAGCCGTAGCTTCTGCTACTTTAACTAGTTTATATAGTTTAAGAGTATTATATTTAACATTCTTAAGTACACCTAAAGGAAATAAATATACATATAATTTTGTACATGAAAATATAGGTATGTTATTACCAATGATTGTATTAATTATATATAGTATATATTTAGGTTATAATAGAGATAATGTAATAGGACATTATGCTATGACATTACCAATGAATAATAATTTCATTGAGACAGAATATACATTACCTGCAATAATCAAATTAATGCCATTAATCTTAGGTCTATCGTTATCATCTTTCTTAGTTTATACTTATGAATTTACTTATAAAATAAATCATGGTAAGATTTATGATTATTTAAATAATAGAATCTATTTTGATCAATTATTAAATAATGTAGTAATACGTAAGACATTAGAATTAAGTGGAAGAATGAATACATATATAGATCAAGGATTATTAAGAGTATTAGGATCTACAGGTATAAGTAGAATGATAACATATATTAATATAATAATAATAATGAATGTGATATATCTATTCATGGGATAGGATTATTCTCCTGCAGTGGCGCCCGCCCGAAGGGCGGGCGCACGTGATTAGATTAATTTTCTATTTACTTTATATTTTATTTATTAATTTATATATTTAATTTAATCTATATATATATGATATCTTTATCTGAATAAATAATGAATATATGGATGTATTGCCCGCCCTTTTTATGTATTTATATAATAAAAAGGGCGTTTATGTTTATTGAATAATAACTTTTTTATTTCTTATATTAATAATCTTCATTATAAAATATATTAAAGTAAGATGTAGTTATGTAATACCATATGCCCGCCCTTTTTATGTAATAAAAAGGGCGTAAATACTTTTAATAAATAATCTTTTCTATATCTTAAGATATTTATATTTATATATATATATATATTTATTTATCTAATAGAGATTATGAAGGTATACTTGAATAGATATGCGCCCCTTTTCTATGAAAAGGGGCGTACATGACGTTATCAATAAATTTGATCTATTTATTAATATAAAAAAAAACCTTTGAATATTTATACTTTATAATATTCACTATCACTATCTTTCTTTAAATATTGACGATCTATTCTTAATACTTGTAATAATACTTCTAATACAAATGCTATAACTAATAATGTTAAGAATATAATTAATATAATTAAACCATATAAATTATTAGTATAAGCACTAATTACATAAGGTAAAATAGAAGATATTTCTAAATCAAATGGTAAGAATAAAATAGCAACTAATATGAAAGCTACAGAGATAGCTGCTCTAGACTGTTGATATGATGTAAATCCACATTCAAATGGACCTGTTTTATCAACATATAAATTACTAGGAGCTAATATAACATTAATACTTATTAATAATATAGCAACAATAGGTGCTAAAATTAGATAATATAAAAACATATTAATTTAATAATAATGTTAAACCTTCTAAAAGAGTCGGTAATGCCAAGAATAAACTAGATAATAATACTATATAAATACTTATAATTAAAGATATAGTAGAATTAAGTACTGGTTTAATAGAGGCTGTACCTGATATGTTTAAATTACTTGCTAATTGTTTTATTATATATGCATAATAATAAGTAGCTATTACACTAAATATAATAATAGCTAAACCTTCCATATATAAACCTGAATCCATTAAAGCTACGATAATATAATATTTACCATAGAATCCAGGTAGAGGAGGGATACCAATTAATGAAAATAAACATATTATAAATGTTAATGTTAATATTTTATTTGGTATAATTAATTGGTTAACATTAACAATTGGAGATCATTGTGATGATGGTTGTGATACATATTCTCCAACTGCTAATATACAATAGAATATTAATATATGTGTTAAACTATATTGTATTATATAAATATAATAAGCTTGATCACCTAATATTACTGCTGTAATTAAATAACCGAAATTTAAGATACCACTATAAGCTAATATACTTTTTAATGTTACTTGATATAATGGAGTATACGCCGCTACTGTTATAGATAAATAAAATGCTATTAATAAGATTTGAGTATTAAATAATGACATATTTAAATAAATAAATGACATTATAGATACTTTAGCTACGATACTTATATAAGCTGTTATATAAGTTGGTGTATAACTATATACTGCTATACTTCATGCATGTAGCGGCGCTAATCCCATCTTGAATAATAATCCTATTATTAATATATTAAATGAATTAAATATATTATTATTATCCATAAATGTATAAAATGTTCCTAGTTCACTTAAATTAGTTAAACCTGTTTGTTGATATACTTCTGCTGATGATAATAATATTAATACTGATGCTATTCCTCCTGTTACAAAGTATAATATAGCACCTCTTGTAGCATTATAGGATTTATTATATACTCCTGTTAATAAATATAATGAATATGATTGTAATTCTATTACAACATATAATGGTATTAAATCATTTACCATTGGTAATAAAATTAATCCTATTAAATTTATAATCATTAATAAAGCTATTCATTGATTATTAATATTATATCTAGGAGTTATAGTACCATAAATAATTAAAGATAAAACTAATATAATTAATAATATAACGATTGGACTATTACCTGGAGTATAAGAGAATCAATCATTAAATATTGTTAAATAAGAATATTGTAAACCTAAACATTCTCAAGCGAGATAAACAGTGAAAGCTAAAGCTAAAGCTGTTAAACGATTAAGATGTTGTGAAAGATTAGGATTATAAGCTAAATAAACTATATATGTGAATAATGTTAAAGATAACATTAGACATAAGGAGAATCGAACACCTATAACATCATTCGTAATAATGCGTACTACCGTTATACTATATGTCTGGTGCGCCTTTTTTAAAGTATTAAAAAAGGCGTTTATGAATTAAATTATTATTTCATAAATATCTAAATATGATTGTTACCTAAAAGATTAAAATATATAAATATTCATACTTATATATAAAGTAACATGTGCGCCCTTTTTATTATATAAATATATAAAAAGGGCGGGTATCCCCTGAGAATACCTATACTCCATATAATAATAAGAAACTTACCATTAATGAGAATAATCCACAAGCCTCTGCTAATGCAAATCCTAAAATTGCTTGTGGGAATAATGTTGAACGTAATGAAGGGTTACGTGATGTACCATTAATTAATGCTACAAAAACTAAAGCAATACCTATTGCCGCACCTCCTAAACCAATAGTAGCGATACTAGCTCCTATATATTTTGCTGCTAATGCTAATTGCATAACTTATATAATATTTTATTTATTTATTATAATATATCTAAATTATATAGATATTTATTAGCTTAAAAGGAATTGAACCTATATCTCCCGATTATCAATCAGGCTCTCTACCATTGAGATATAAGCTATTTAGTTCAAGGGAATATATATTAAAATATATTAAGTTATAATATAAATATCATTCAATTACACCCGAGCAAGTTCCCTTACCCGAAGTATATTTCAACTTATAGCATATCAGAGATAAGTGATATTGTGAATATGAAATTAAATAAATGTGTTTTTTATTATAAACATAAGCCGCCGTTTTTATTTTAAAAACGGCGGCCATACTATATCATATGATATTTATCATATATAGTTATGTTTATCACATCATAGAATTAAATATACAATAATATATCTTATTTATGCTATTGATGAGTAATTAGTACCTAACATATGATTTGTTCACCGTATTTGTGTATAATACGATTACTAGCAGTTCCTTTTTCATAATAACGAGTTTCAGTTATTAATTCATTTTATTGATCATATTTCTTTATTTAATTATTTTATCTATCTAATATTAATAAATTAAGATTTCATTAATAATTAATTATGTATCACACCTGTAGCCCAAATCATAAGGGTCATGCGGATTAGTCTTTAACCTCAACTGCCGATAATACGTCTATTACCCTATAATATCAATTAAAGAATATATTTTTTCATGGGAAAGTACGCCCGCCCATAGGGCGGGCGTCATCCTATCTCTTAATATATACTCTTATCTATCTAGGAAGGTTTTAGTTCATTTATTATATATAATATACCATTAAGCATGAACTGACGACAACAATGTAACGCCTGTAAATATATTTATTTATATTTATTCAAGATTTGGTAAGATTAGGGGGTATAATCCAATTAAACAGCATGATCCACTGCCTTTATATGTAAATGTCTAATGTATTTCATTTCATTCTTGCGAATGTACTACTCTGGTGGTATACTCTTTACGTAAACTTCCGTTTAAAATTACCTTATTGTCTCCCTCTTATTTAATTATATTTAATATAATATTATATAATAATAATTATTATATTTTTATAATATAATATAAATAATATATACATATATTAAAGAAGAAAATATGTTAGTAATTTTTATGTGGTATACATAGTTTAAGGCTATAACTACTTGGGTCACGAATCCAAATCGCTATTATAGCTTTCATCCCTCAGCGTCAATCTATCTATAATATCTTTTATGCTGTCTATTATATGTTATTGCATATTAACTCTCTATATAATTTTCATAATATTAAAAGATAGATTCTATATAAAATTAATAATTAATTTAAGTAAATAGGCTTAAATACCTATACGGGTATTCCCCCGCCCTTAAAAGGGCGGGGGTTAAGCTTTATATTACACTTTTCCTGTTGAAAAGATTAAGCCTACGGATTCTTTAAACCATTGATGATAAACGCTTGCCCTGTGTGTATCACCGCTACTGCTGGCACACCTCTTGGTAAGGACTAATTTATATAATTATCATTATTTTTTATATAAATAAGATTATTTAATATTTAATTTCGTATCCTTATTAATATAACAATATATAAATATTATTATATTGGGATAAAGAATATAGCGCCCGAAATCAAAGATTTCGGGCTAACTTCTTCTTTAAATATCCTCATCTTTAATAGATAACATGATCAATCTTTAAGATCATTGTCAATAATTCCTCACTGCTGCTACTAAAAGTAGTAGAATATTAATTCTATGTGCTCCTTATGGCTCCCACCATGGAGTATAGGTCATCGGCTAATCTATTTTTATTCTATTTTCTATTTAATTATTGTATTATATTTAATTTTATAAAACTATATATATAATATAATTTTATTATTAATTAATATATAAAAAGATCAATACCTACATCTATTAAGGTTTTTTATTAAGTGAGCAGTATGTGTACCCGCCCTTCGGGCGGGGAACCCTGCTCATTAAATAACCCATATTTACTCACCTGATCGCTATAAAGTTTATCTTTATAACTTGCATGTGTTATGTCTCTATTTAGCGTTTTATCTAAACCTACATCATATTTATAATGTATTTTTAAACTAATAAAATATTTTTGTTGAATTACTCGGAATTGAACCGAGATCGATCCATTATGAGTGGATAGCTCTAACCATTGAGCTATAATTCATAAATAAAAAGATATCAGAGATTACCTATAAAGAGATAATCTTAATATAAAATGAATTAGAATATCTAGAAGAATGAAGAAAATATGGAGGGGATGCGCCCCGCCCGAAGGGCGGGGCGTTTACACTTGTAATACTCCTCTCTCTCTTATGTTATCTATAACATATATATTATTCTTCTCTCCCTAATGTTCCAATATAATATAATATATTCTCTAATGTTGATATTACTGGAACTATTATTATATAATGTGCAAAATAATATAATGTAGCAAATTGACCTAATGCTATATATGGTACTTCTACATGTAATTGTCCTAAATTACCTAATAATATAAAATTAAATACAAATAAATAGAATGCTATTTTTGATAATACTTTAAATGTATTACCACGTATAATAGATCTATCAGTATATGGTAAACTTAATAATATTAAAATAGCACCAAACATAGCAACTACTCCACCTAATTTATCAGGTATACTACGTAATATAGCATAGAATGGTAATAAATATCATTCTGGAACAATTGATGGTGGTGTTACCATAGGGTTACCTGGTATATAATTATCACTATGTCCTAAAGTATTAGGGCTATAGAATACAAATAAGCTAAATATTAACATAAATACAAATACAGTTATCAGATCATTGAACTAAGCACTGATCCCGCATCGTCACTATAAAAGATTAGATGGGAGGGTTGTCAGTACTCGTCACCGAACCGTACGTGAAAGTTTCCCCTCATACGGCTCTCCACAGTTGCTATTTGCTTTTCCTTGAACTCTTATTTTCAAATCTAGCTGTAATTGCCGCAGGTATAGAGAGTTTACCATTATGAAATTTCATATGACATTCTCTACATAGCGGAATTTGTTTACGTCTAGCTTTTGCCATAAGATAATCTAAAGTCCCTTTTATTGCTTTGAGATTTTTCATTTGTCTAATATGATGCATTTCTACTCTATATTTACTGTCACAAACAGCACATGATTTATCCATGACTGTAGCTAATGAAATGGTCTCTGAGTAGAGTGCATCAATCTTTGTGTCTTGAGTGGTGTTAACTTTAAAGTCTCATACATTTTTTTTATACGAGGAAGGACTGAACATAGTAGCTAGTACTTTAGGCATGTTCTTTTCATCTCTTTGATTATAATCTAACACTTTTAAAGAAGAACCAAATTTTTTATACACTTTTGCTCTGGTAACAAGACCATATTTGTGCGCAAGGGTACGAAGGACAGCATCCCGTATAATATACAGGATGTAACCTACAAGTTGGCCTCTATTGAAAGCGAAAGAATAATAATTAAGATATCCTTGTATAATTCTATTAGCCATTTTAATAATCTGTTGAGGCGATAGAGGTAATCAAGAGATTCTTGATCTCCCTACGTGTTTGCCAGTTCTTCTTCATAGGAATCCACTATTAATGAGTTTATCTTGGATAGACTTCATAGGGGCACTGAGTATTAATAAGCCGGAATTACGTTGTTTAAGATGTCCATTACGGATACTAAAAGTAGGATGGATTGAATGTTTAATGAGAGTACCTAAAAATAATATATGATCTTTGTATGAATTAGTTATTTTGGTCTTCTCCGGAGAGATAGTTAATCCCAGTTCATTCATACAGTATTCAGATATCGAAGACAGTATTTCTACAGCTTGTTTATGACTACCATTAATAGCAACAATTCAATCGTCTACATATCTCACATAAGTAAGTTTATTAGTTCTTTCACCTTTGAAATTCATTTTATGGTTTCTTAATTCTACTGCCATTTTGTGAAGAACTCTTTTATCAGATCCAGCTTTTTTGGCTTTTCTCAATTGGTATTGTAGTTTTGCGTGTCCTATATCATGTTTGTAACGGGGGCCTTTTCAATCGAAAGAGTCTTTTATATTCATTATAAATAAATCTAATTGATGAAGATAAATATTCGCTAAGATAGGACTGATTACAGAGCCCTGAGGGACACCTATAATGTCAGTTTTGTTAGTATATTGATACATATATCCTGCTTTAAGGCATTTCCTGATTAATTCAAGGAAACTTTGGTCCTTAATTTTATTGGATAATACTTTCATTAACTTATCATGAGGAATATCATCAAAACATGATTTAATATCACCTTCGATTCATCAAGTACATCCTTTGAATTTAGTGAATATTGCTCTAAGAGCAGAATGACAACTTCTTTTAGGACGATACCCGTGTGATACATCCAGGAATAATGGTTCGTAAATTGCTTCAAGAACCATCCGCATTACTTCCTGCACTAATTTATCTTCTGGACTTCCTAAAGTTAGGGGTCTTCTTTTTCCATTAGATTTTGGAATAATAATACGTTTACCTGGTGTAAATTTAAAAGATTTATTTCTTAACTTATTGATAATATTATCAAGCCTTTCTTCTGACATACCATCTAAAGTGGTTGGGTTGATACCCGGTGTCATCATACCAGGTCTAGATTTTAATTTTTCATAAGCAGTTCTTAATAAGTCTTTGTTTAGTATAAAAGTTTTATATAAATCTCTATCTATTATTTCGTTAGGGTGACTTTTAGATCTCAATTTAAGGCTATCTAATTTCTTTAATACATTTTTTGAACCTCCTGCTCTTGTATTAAGTCATCTTAGGCTAGCTCCTGCTGGTTTCCTTCACTGAGATGAGCCATAAAAGGCATTTCTAACCATAAAGTTTCCCCTATGATTCCTCATTGAGCCAGCTACTATGAAACCTCTGTCCGCATATCCATTACTGGATGAAGCGAATCCCGTAGTTTTACACTTTCCTGAGTATTGATTTTTAGGCATCCCGTTCGTTTCTTTAATTGTAGTCTTACTACAACGGTTATTGTCAATCGTTTTATTAATCACTTTAAAGCCTTGATTAATATGACAATACTGTGGACCTATGGTAGTAACCCACCCTCCTTCGTGAGAGAGACCTAGAAACTGAGATTCGAGTAGTATAACCCTTGCCATGAATCATTCACCTGAATAAAATATTAAAAGCTCTACCAACCCTTTAATATTACCCTTTTCCATACATGCTATGTTCAGCATTGGTTTTCACCAGATACCTAAGTATGGTAGTGAAGACACCTCACGATAATGTCTATTGCACTCCGACAATAAAGAAAATGCACTACAACGGCGCAATTTAAATATAAAATATGGATGCATTGGTATTCTATCTATGTTACCAGTTATACCTAATGGATTTGATGAACCATTTACGTGTAATGCCATTAAATGCATACAAACTAATGCAGCTAATATAAATGGCATTAAGAAGTGTAAAGCGAAGAATCTTTGTATTGTTGGATTACTTACAGAGAACCCTCCTCAGATAAAGGGTACTATATCATTCCCAATAAATGGTATTGCTGATAATAAATTAGTAATTACTGTTGCTCCTCAATGACTCATTTGTCCATATACACAACAGTAACCCATAAATGCAATTGCCATTGTTAATATAAAGATTATAACTCCTATAACTCAAGTCATAACTCTAGGTTGTTTATAACTTCCATAATATAAAGCTTTCCCTATGTGTAAGTAAATACATATAAAGAAGAATGATGCTCCATTTGCATGGATATATCTAATTAATCATCCTGCATTAACATCTCTCATTATATGTTCTACTGAATCAAAAGCTAATGCTAAATTACTTGAATAATGCATAGCTAAGAATACACCAGATGCTATTTGAATTACTAAACATAATCCTAATAATGAACCTAAGTTTCATCAATAATTTATACTACTAGGTTGTGGACTATCTATTAAATAACTATTAACTAATGATAAATAAGCATTCGATTTACGAATAGGCATATATTAATTGATAAAAATTATACAGATATAAATTGTTATAATTAAATAAAGAAATGAATCTTATAAATATTTAATCGTGTACGCCCTTTTTATTATATAAATATATAAAAAGGGCGCTATTATCTAAATAATGTGTATTATGTATAAATAATATACATCATTAAATAATGAATATAATAAAATGATTATTACTACCTTTGAATATATAAATATATAAATATATAAATATATAAATATATAAATATATAAATATATAATTGTGTACGCCCTTTTTATTGCATAAAAAAAAAAAAGGGCGGTCATATGTTCCTTTGAATAGTTAATTATAATTGATATATCGTTTCCTCTACTTTCTTCTTCTTAGGTTTTACAACCTTCTCCCTCTTTATTAATTCTACAAATACTTTTGTATGATCAGGAGATTCTTTAAATGTAGGTTTATACGATAATGATGATTTCTCTTCATCTATATCAATTATCTCTATTAATTTAGGATAATTCTCATAAATATCATTATTCAATTTAGATATAAATGAATTAGGTAAATATATATAACCTAGTTTAATTGCTTTATTTAAGATGTAAGTAGTACAATTTAAAAATATTGATGCTTTATTTACACCATAAATAGTGAAAGAAAATTTACCAGGTATATGTAATTTAATTTGTTTATTATTAGTAATTAATTTATTTATCATTTATATTGTCAGAAACCCTATTAAAAGAAGAATTGAAATTATTTTCAGCAGTAGCTAAAACTGGTAATTCTAAGAAAGTATGATAATTAGCTGGTCTTGGTAAGATCAACTCTATATCAGAATTTCTATTTTCTCTAGTATTATTTGATTCAATATAATCAGGAGTTACTTGTATTTCTTCTCTTAAAGTTTCTCCTTCAGTTAATTGAACTAATACACTAAATAAACCTATTACTACTGAAATTACACTCATAATTGATCCTCAAGATGATATTAAATTTCAACCATAGAAAGAATCTGGATATTGAGGTATACGTCTTGGCATTCCATTTAACCCTAAGAAGTGCATTGGTAAGAATATTAAATTTACTGATATAAATAATATTCAATAATGTATTTCACCTAATACTTTATTATAATTTAATCCAAACATTGAAGGACCTCAATAATAATAACCACCAATTAATGAGAATAAAGCACCCATACTTAAAACGTAGTGAAAATGCCCGACCACGTAATACGTATCATGCATGCTTACATCAATACTAGCGTTAGATAACATTACACCTGTAGTTCCTCCTATAGTAAATAAGAATAAGAAACCTAATGCAAATAAAGTTGGTACAGCTAAACGTAATTCTCCACCATATAAAGTAGATAATCACGAGAAGATTTTAATACCTGTTGGAATAGCAATAACCATAGTTGCACTAGTAAAGTAGGCACGACTATCTATATCTAAACCTACTACGTACATATGATGCATTAAATAATTATATCATTTCCGATATAATCGTGGACTATATCTTATACTTATGATTTATTTTTATAACCTATTTTTCTATTTAATAATAAATATTTATTCATAGATTTTCTTAATCTATTTATTTCTTTAATTGTTTCAATTGATAAAGGCTGTTTATCAATAACTTTAGTTAATATAATTTTAAATATATTATAAGCATTATATTTAGTAGTTTTTAAATTATATTTATCAAAATAATTTAATATAATTTTATGCTTTTCATTATGATTACATGATATTTCTATTCTAGAATCACTAATTTTTAATTTAGCTAAATTCTTATTATATAATAATTGACTTATTTTATTTAATATTGGGTACCCCGCCCTTCGGGCGGGGAATTCATCTTTATTATCTAGTATATATTTACATTTAAGATAAATAATATTTCTATTTTTATATTTTTTAATTGAAAAAGAACCTACCGCATCTGTAAATCCAGATAATCAAGCATCATTTAAAGATATTTCTTTATTAATTGAAATAAAATCAATATTTAATAATTCTTTTAAAATATGATATCAATTATATAATTGATTAATTCTAGATGTTAATCTTAAATTACCATTAAATAATAAATAAAGTAATAAACAATCTTTTGGATTAGATACTATATATTTTCCATATATAATTTTATTATCTTTTTTATATATTTTAACATTACCAAAACCTAAATAATTTTGTATTTGATATAATATATTATAATCTTTTTGAGTAAGAATAAAATGACAATTATTATTAGAATATAATATAGCAGCATTTCCTTCAGAAAAGCCTATAAATCAATCTAATCAATCGTTATTTAAATGATTTCCCCGCCCTCTAAAAGAGGGCGGGGCATTTCTGTATATATTTTTATAATGTCTTTTAAATAAATCATAAGTATCATCACGTGTAGTCTCTGAGGAACCTTCTAATATAAATAAATATTTATCTAAGTTTCCTGCTGATTGGGATAAGATATTAATATTTAAACTATTAAAAGTAATTAATAAATATGCTCCGTTCCAGCATATAGTGATGTTTATTACCATTATTTCACAATAATGGAAAGCCATCAATTGACTTCAAACTAAGAATCCTAATAATCCGATACTTCCTATGGCATAAATCATACCAATTTGTCCAAATATTTGTTTCTTAGTATATGTTGAGATTATATGTGATATAATACCAAAACCTGGTATAATTAATATATAACAATGAAAATATATATAAATATATATATATTCAAGAATTTACAAACTTGTTTGGACTATAACTTATAACTGAATGTACCCCGCCCTCTAAAAGAGGGCGGGGGAATACCCTTAAATAGACCTTTTTTATTTTAATTTATTTTAATAAATGCCCGAAGGGCGAGGTTATATTCTATTTATAATATTACTATTCATTATTGTTGCATTTAGTCTCTGAAGTATCTCATATATAATGAGTTACTTGCTGATTAACTTAAAACTTATAATATTATTACTACTTGAAGTTCCCGCCCTCATATTACCCGCCCTCTAAAAGAGGGCGGGGTGAGGGCGGGTATTAGTAATTATAAGATTGTATTTTATTATATACAAGTCTTTTCAGCATATGGCAACATTATGAAGCTTATATTTTAAACCTCAGGATGACCAAAGAATCAGAATAAATGTTGATATAATACAGGATCTCCACCAGCAGCTACATCATAGAATCCAGTATTAAAATTACGATCCATTAATAATAATGTAACACCAGCTGTTAATACAGGTAATGATAATAATAATAATATTGCAGTAAAGAATATACTTCATGCAAATAATGGCATATCTACCATATGTATTCCTATACTACGCATATTTAAAGCAGTAACTATAAAATTAATAGCACCTAATAATGATGAAATACTTGTTAAATGTATAGCAAATATAGCTAAATCAACTGAAGGACCAGAATGAGCACTAATACTTGATAAAGGAGGATAACAATATATGTTTATAATCTCATATAAATAGGGAATAGAGTAATGGATTACATAGCGCCCCTCACATAGTGAGGGGCGTACTCCCTAAATATACTATCATTATGTCAACTACTCTCGTAATTGTTCGGACTATTCCTTATCCTTAAATTTATGTTTATTTCTTAATTTAATAATTAATTCTCTTATTCTTTTCAAATGGGAATAGAACTTAACATAGTCATGATTATACTTAAAAAATGTTTTCTTTCATATAGAAAATTCTAAGTTCTTTATACCTTTAAATAAGATAGTATTATCATTAGTTATAAAATAATGTATTATATTAAGTATAGATCTTTGAGCTGTGGTTTCAATATAATAAGCATTTTGCTTAGTATATCTAATATTAGATTTAATATGAAAGATGAGTTTAATAGCCTGTAGAACGATAGGATCGAGCTTTTGAGTAATTCCAAAAGTATGTACTAATTTTCTTGTATTCTTTAATGTAAAGAAAAAGCTTCCTTCTGCTTCTACAAACCCTATTAATCAGCTCTTAGATACAATATTAGTTACTTCTTTAACTGAAGTTATTTTTAAGTAATTTAAATCGTTCCATGCAGGAGACTGAATTAATTTGTTATTCGTTTCTTTCATTAAATCTTCAACGGTTAAATCTTTTATCTTTTGTATATCTGAAATAAGCTTATCCCTGTCTGAAGGCAAAGGATTAGAAGTATTAGAGTATAAAAGAGATAAGTTGAGAGCTCTCTTGAATTTAATATAATTAAAATATTTAGAAGTTAATAAAGGATATTTATCAAAGATAGGAATAATTTTTGTAACTAAATGTTCTTTATTAGTTATAACTAAATTAATTAAATTATTATTTTTAACTATTCTACCTACCCCTAAATGCTTTTTGATCTTATAGAGTACTTGTTCATTATAAATACTTTGAGTAAGTTTATAAGTAAATAAAATTTTATTATTTTTTTTATTAATATAAATATTGAAAGTACCATTACCATCGGTAAATCCGACGATTCATTGATCAAAGTTTATATTATTATCTCTATTATTAACTCTAGGGTACGCCCCGCCCTTAAAAGGGCGGGGCGTACTGCGAGAATAAAATCTATTATTCTCCTTAAGGATTGTCATATTTAGTCTCTGATGAATATTATCTATTATATATAATATTCAAGCATATAAACCTCTTCCTAATATTATTAAGAACATTATATTCATTATAACTGTATATATATACGAGTATAATATAATTAAGGTCTTCCATGCAACGAATGACATTTTTATTAACGGCTTAATCTTAACCGTTCATCCTGTACCAGCACCAGTCTCTATTAGTAATGATGCAATCACACATACTAATGCAGGTGGTAAACATCAAAAACTAATATTATTTAATCTAGCAAATGCCATATCAACACCTCCAATCATAATAGGTAAGAAATAATTACCAAATCCACCTATTAAAAAAGGCATAACAAATAAGAATATCATAGCAATAGCATGTCCAGTTACAAGAACATTAAATACTTGATTATTTGAGTGTAAAAACATTGGACCTGGACCAGATAATTCTAATCTAATAATTACTGACATAGCTGTGGCTACCATAGCACAAATCATACCGAATATCATATATAATATACCGATATCTTTATGAGATGTACTGAAGAATCAACGAGTTATATAACTCATATTGTGAGATCGACTATTCAAAATTTATAAAAATATTATTTAATTTTGTATCTAATTAAATAATTATAATGAATGATACGAGGAGATTGCGAGACTTGCAATTAGTAATTACCCCACCCCGCCCAAAGGGCGGGGATGGGTTGATATTATGTTTTATCATATTTTCATATAATCATAAAACTTTTTAATCAATAAACCCTTATCATCTATCAAGAAAACCTGAAGAGGATAAAATCTTACATATATATTATTAAAATATAATTATTGATAAATAATTATTATAAAATAAGGATATTCTAGACTACCTATAGAGGCTGCATTTCGCCGCCCTTCTCTATGAAGGGCGGCGTATCATAAATTCATACCCCCTCATCTCTCTTTAATTAGGTAAGGTATATATATTTATTATCTATAATAATAATAATTTAAATTAATTAAAATATTTAAAATAATTATAATAATAATAAGAATAATAATAATAATAATAATAATAATAAATAGATAAATATAAATATAATAGGGGAATGGGGAGGGAAAGGATAAAGTACAATAAGATTAAGATAAATTAACAATAGAAGTACCGCCGCCCTTTACAAGGGCGGCGCATATCCTCACTACATATTACCTTCATTCTCTAAGTATCTTACTTTAATAATTTTTATATTGAAAAATAATAATAATAATATTCATAATTTATCAGATAAAATTTATCATGTACCTACTAAAAATCGTGGTAAATATGATAATATCAATTTCGAACCTTGATTAGTAGGTTTAACTGATGCTAATGGTAAATTCATAGCAAAATTTAATTCTAAAAAGCAATTTTATGCTTCTTATTCATTATGTGTAAATAGATATCATAATATCTTATTATCTTTTGTATCAGAAAAATTTAATAAAAGTAAACTCAGAAATCTAAATAATTGAGATCCTGAAACTGAATTAATAATAACTGATCTAGATGTATTATATAATAGAATAATACCAATATTTGATAAATATCCATTATTAATTAAATATAATAGAAAAGAATTTATAAGATTTAAATATATATTAGATATATATAATGATAATAAATTAAATAATAATGAGAAAATAGCTTTAATAAATAAAGTGAATTCTCTTAAGAATAGTGAGATAGAAGATAAATCTCCATGACTAACCCCCGCCCTTCGGGCGGGGGAATACAACATCGCTCACGTTCATTCTTTTGATGAAATAAGCCATATCATCTCTAAAGATTGAATTACTGGTTATTTCGAAACTCAAGCTTCTTTCTCTTGATCTTCTAAATCAAAGAATAAACTTACTCATAACTTTAATATTTCCTCTTCTGATTATAATGTAATTCATAGTATTAAATTATTATTTAAAATTAATGCTAATATTAGATTTAAAGATGCCCCCGCCCAAAGGGCGGGGCCTCGCCATCTATATTATATAGAAACTACTGCTAAAAATTCAATAAAATTTATTATTAATTATTTTTATAATAATAATAAAGATTCATTATATTGAATTGGTAGACTATATTGAGAATTTACATTATGAACTAAAACTTATTATTCATTTAGTAAAGAATATAAGAAACATTATGAAGAATTAATAAAGATAAGAGGAAAAATAAGACAAGAGAAGGCGAAGTATAAAGGGCCGTATCCTTATGGATATATGTTAGAAAAGAAGGAGTGATGGTAGATATTCAAGTGATGCGCCGCCCTTCTTTCAGAAGGGCGGCGTAAATGAATCTGTATATAATTATATACATTCATATTTAATATCATATTTTAATATAAAATTAAATATTCTAATCTCATTCAGAATATATCGTATTTTATTCATAACCGCCTTTTTCATAGAAAAAGGCGGACATATGCTCAGGAATAGATAATTTAAAAAAACATTTGAATATTTATGATCCTCATCAATATACTATTATATATATAAATAATCATATTACATCTAATACATGTAAATATAATATCGTTGTCTCTGCACCTACATGACTTGTATTTGTAAAATCATAATTATATACTCTATAAGTACATATTATTAACATTATAGTTAACATTATCATATGTAAACCATGTAATCCTGTTAAACTAAAGAAAGTAGAACCAAATACACCATCACTTAATGTAAATCCTGCATAACTATATTCTAAATATTGGAAATATACGAATAAAGCTATTAATAAAGTAGTATAAGTAAATCCATATAATGTATGAGATCTATTACCTTCAATTAAAGCATGATGAGCATAAGTAACAGTTACACCTGATGCTAATAATATAATAGTATTTAATAAAGGTAATTCAGCAGGTGAGATTACAGGTATACCTACAGGAGGTCACTGCATTCCTAAATCCATTGTAGGATTTAATGCTGAATGTAAATATGCTCAGAATAATGAAGCAAATATTAAGATTTCTGATAATACAAATAATAAGAAACCTTGATTAATACCTCTTTTAACAGCTAAAGTATGATCACCTAAATAAGTACTTTCAGCAATAATATCTTTAAATCATAAAGTCATACTATATAATATAGCAATAGTAGCTAAAACAATAGGTCAGATAGATGCAATATAACCATGAGCAGTTAAACCTAAAGATAGTGCTAAATCCATTAAACTAAATGAAGTAAATATAGGTCATGGTGAAGGACCTACTAGATGGAATGGATGTAATTGTAAATATCCACGAATATTATTTGTCATAATTAAATTAATAAAATTTAAAGATAATGAATAATAATTCAAATATTGAGAAAGATTGGAATTGAACCAATATAATTTGATTAAAAATCAAATGTCTTGACCGTTAGACGACGTTCCCATGCCGCCCTTTTATTTAATAAATTTAATAAAAGGGCGGAGAGAATCTGAAATAGTTAAATTGCCTTTACAAAGAATCGAACTTAGATAAATCACGCTTCAAGCGATTGCTCTACCATTGAGCTATAAAGGCTGAATCGCCGCACTTACGAAGTAAGTGCGGCGCACTGCAACTAATACTCTTAGCTCCAAGAGTAGATAGATTCGAACTATCATTTAATGTGTTGAAGACATCCACTCTACCATTGAGTTATACTCTTTCTTAACTGTAATGGAATTGAACCATTAACCCAGACGTGTAAAATCTATGATTTACCATTAATCTAACAGTTATTTATATTATTATTTAAATAAATATATATATAAAATATATATAATAATAATATATTAAATTAATATATAAATACCCTAATAGGAATTGAACCTATATATATATATTAGAAGTATATAATTCTACCATTAAATTATAGGGTAGGCGCCCCCTTTTTATAGATATATATCTTAAAAAGGGGGCTAACGGTTAATCAGTGAATCGAACACTGACTCCTTTTGGAAACTATATAGCAAATAGTTTGATAATACCAATATATCAAATTAACCTATTTTAATATAACGCAATACATCAGATTCGAACTGACATCTTCTACAGTGACATTGTAGAGCTTTACCTTTAAGCTAGTAATGCTTTATTAATAAACTGAATCAATACGATTCGAACGTATATAATCTAGACCAAATCTAGAGGACTTGCCGATTAGTCAATGATTCAGATAATCCCAACGAGGATTGAACTCGTATATTAACTATGAAGAAGTTAAATCATAACCATTAGATCATGGGATCAGTTAACCCGCCCTTTTTAAGTAATAAAAAGGGCGTACATGTGTTTTATATAGGACTTGAACCTATACTCTTTCGATTACAAAACGAACGCTTAACCAATTAAGCTAATAAAACATAAAAGGGTAACTACTGAGAATTGAACTCAGATAAACCATGCCACATACGGGTATTTTACCGATTAAATTATAGCTACCATAATGAGATAGGACTGAATCGAACAGTCGAAGCTTAAGAGCATTATAGCTACAATATAACTCTAATTACCAACATTAGAACTATCTCTACGCCGCCCTTATATTAGATAAGGGCGGCGGTACATTGTTATGACTGGTGGGACTTGAACCCACATGGATTACTCCTATACAGCTTAAATGTATTATGTCTACCAATTTCATCACAGTCACTTAAATATATTATTGTATTCTCCCCCGCCCAAAGGGCGGGGTTATCAGTATTATCTCAACATTTGAATATTTATATCATTATTCCATCTATCATATATATTCATGTAGGTATTCCTATCGCAGCTCCAAATAGTATTGGTAAGAATATCATTCAACATAAATTAATTAATTTATCATATCTTACTCTTGGTAAAGTTGCACGTACTCATATATATGTGAATGCAAATATATTTGCTTTCAATCCTAAGATTATACCGCTACCTCCACCAAAAAATAATATTGCTGTTAATGTACTTAAAAATAATATAGACGCATATTCTGATAAAAAGAATAAAACAAATATACTACTACTATACTCAGTCATATGACCTGATACCAACTCTGACTCAGCCTCAACATTATCAAATGGTGGTCTTGCACATTCTGCTACACAACCTATATAAAACATTATTGATAATGGTAATAATGGAATTCCATATCATATTGCTTCTTGTAAATAAATATATTTAGATAAATTCATAGTACCTGCTAATAATATAGCTAATAAAATAATAGTAGTTAATACTAATTCATAACTAATTAATTGAGCAGTAGAACGTATAGATCCAAGTAAAGAATACTTACTATTAGCAGATCAACCAGCTAATAATGTACCAAATACTCCTACACTACTAATAGCTAATGTTAATATAAAACCATAATTACTATCATAAATAGTTACACCAGGTGCAAATGGTATTACTGATCAACATAATAATGCTGATATTAATGATATTACTGGACTTATAAATAATATTAATTTATCCGCATGAGTAGGTATAATTATCTCTTTTAATAATAATTTAGCCGCATCAGCTATAGCCATTAAAATACCATAATAACCTACTGCATTAGGTCCAACCCTACGTTGCATATAACCTAATGTTTTACGCTCAGCTACTGTTAAAAATGCAACCGCTAATAATACACTTACAAACATTAATAATAATTCTATAAAATTTAACATCTTAACGTGTAATTGCAATAGCCCCTATAACAGATAATACTAAAATAATACCTAATAATAATAATATTAAAGCATATTCACTATAAAATAAAGTACCAACAATATCTAATTCATTAGTAACAGTATTAATACTTTCTATTGGAGAATATGATTCAAAACTTATATCAAATGGTAAGAACATTATTAAGATTAAGAATATAATAAGAGGATTCATACCACCTACAGGTGTATATTCTATATTTAATAATGATAAAATAAATAAAAATAAAATAGCAATAGCTCCTACATATACTAAGATATATAATATACCCATTAAGACATAACCATTAATATATAATGAGATGGCGATACTTAAGAATAAACAAATAAGAGCTAAAATACTTTGAACAGGTGATAATAAACCGATAGCGAGGACACTAGCGATACCACTGATAAGGCTCATGATGTGTATATGAAGGGTAATGGCCGCCCTTTTTATAAAAGGGCGGCACATTCACTTAAGTCTTTACATTCTATCGTCATAACTTAGAATCGAACTAAGATCAATGCATTAACAGTGCATAGCTCTACCATTGAGCTATTATGACTTGGATAAAAGTATGTTTTATTGTATAAACGCCGTTTTTATTATATAATATATATATAAAAACGGCGCACTGCAGCTAATTCGTTATCACCTAATCATTCTATAAATTCCTCTATAGATACACATTCTAATTTAATAGGCATCATTCCATGATTTACTCCACATAATTCACTACATTGTCCATAATACACCCCTGTACGTTGGATTAATGCACTCACTTGGTTTAATCTTCCAGGTGTCGCATCTACTTTCATTCCTAATGATGGTATTGTAAAACAATGTATTACATCATTTGCTGTAACAATAAATCTAATATGTGTATCAACAGGTACTACTATTGATGCATCAGTATCTAATAATCTTAAATTACCTGGCTCTAACATATCATCTGGTATTACATATGATTCAAATTCTATTGTTTCCCCTAAAGCATCTACAAAATCTGAATATTCATATTTTCAATATCATTGTAATCCTATTACTTTAATAGTCATAGCTGGTGTTAATACTTCATCACATAAATATAATAATATAAATGATGGGAAAGCTATTAATAATAATATAATAGCTGGGAATATAGTTCAAATTATTTCAATAACTTGTCCATGACGGATATATTTATAAGCAAATCTATTATCTTTATAATCATGTATTATAACATATAAAATATATGAAACTAAACCTAAAATTAAACATAAATAGAACATAATATGATCATATAATTCATGGATACCTTCAGCATTAGGAGTTGCTGTGTCTTGTAATCTAATACCTCAAGGTGTAGGTACATCTAAATAAATCATAAATTTTTATTTTAAATATAAATATATATAATAAATGGAATCCATCGGAATTGAACCGATATTATTCACATGCAAAGCGAATGATTTACCATTAATCTAGGATCCCGTAAGTTGAAGGTAATTGATATTTTCTTAATATAATAATAATATAAATAAATTAGTGATACTAAGTAAATAAGTGGATGCCCGCCCTTCGGGCGGGGGCCACTCAGGTTATATTTATCTCTCTCTAAATAAAGATATAACTCTCCTTAATTTAATCACTATTTACATTTTTATCTTAAATGTTCTTATAACAATTTATTAATGACTTAATATTTGATATGATATCAATATATATTACATATGATTTTAGCTTATGACTTAATAAAGAATCTATAATAATATAAATATCTTATAAAAAAGATAAGAATATTGAATGAGGGAATTATAGATCTAATCATAGCCGCCCTTGCGATGCAAGGGCGGCGTACCTATTAGTGTCATCACCATGGAATCACATTACATTATCCTCTCGTACACGTATAATTTAATAATTGTTATTTTGCAATAGATGATAGAAACATTACTGGCTCACGCCGTAATTAACCCATCTCAAGTAGCTCCTTAAATGACGAACAGTCATACCCTTTATAGTTACTACGACCATAAGGTTGAGCCTAGACGACATCGAGGTGGCAAACACCGCTGACGATATCAACTCTCTAGCGGTATTACCCTGTTATCCCTAACGTAACTTTAATTCGTTATCGACATACTTTACTTCAGTTATTGCCTGTTCATTATACTATACTTACGTATTAAAATAATCTGTAAATTATTTTATCAAAACACAGTTATGTTATTATATTTAACATTTAATTGCTTATACAAGCTAATTATATTATTAATTACCATTTAATATTACTGTATCAGTCTATACTGTTATAACCTATAATTTAATAAGTTATTTATAATATATTATCATGTAGACACATCAGTTAAATTGTGTGATGTCGACGCCCCATCGAAACTAACAAAATTATTCTGTATCTATAAGAATAAAGTAGTATTAAGTGGGGATATATAAATATCCTAAGTATCCCGCCCTTTATTAAAATAAAGGGCGGGTAGTACAATCTCATTTAATATTACTATATATTATATTCTTATTATTAGATTAGATATTTTAACTTCCAAATCAACTTATCACTTAAAGCAACATAGTGATGCCCCGCCCTTTGGGCGGGGTAATCTACTGTAGTTTTAGTTGTTAACGATACAATTTTACAACGTATCGAATATCAAAATAATTTTATAGTAAAGCTGTATAGGGTCTTCTCGTCAATCTATTGCTATACAGTATCTTCACTGCAATTACTATTTCACTGAGCCCCATATGGATACACTTATAGCATCGTATATTCATTCATGCAGGACGCCAATTAAGCGTCTAGGAATTTCGCTACCTTCGGATCCTCATGATAAGACCGCCGTTTATTTAATCCTTATTTATATTTATATCTTAAATACTGGGCAGGTATCACCTATTATACTATTCTTGTCAGAACTGCAATAAGCTATGTTTTTGGTAAACAGTCGCACTATATATAGAAGTTATATTATTCTTCTTAATTGTCGAGTTCATTCATATGGATTATCTCATACTCCTAATTAATGTATTAATATATATATATTATATATTCTAGAAAACAGCATGAATATTCATGCGCCGCCTTTATAAAATAAAGGCGGCGTTCCCCAATACATTATTACATACCAGTGTCGGTTTCCAGTACGGTTATCTCATTTTCCTGTTATTATATCACTCATCTTATTATTATTTTCATTAATAATTAATTAGAGACCGTTAATTTATATTAAAAACCTTATGTTTATCGGAGGAAAGGCTTATCCTTTCTTACGTTACTCAAGTCAGCATATTCTTTATTATTTTATTTATAATATAATCTGTTACTAAAGATATATATATATATCTTTTTATAATTCAGTCAAAGACTTAGGCCTGTATATCTTATCTATAATCTTATTATTTAATAAATGAGTTGTTACACAATCATTAAGAGATGATTACTATCATATCTACAGATAAATTAGCTAATTAGACACATAGCCGCCCTTGCAAGCAAGGGCGGCGGTATCCTCTTCATATAGATTCACACCACTTAGTCTTTATTTAGGACTTACATTTAATAATCTAGGTTATTCCCTTTTCATTTATATACCTTATCGCATATAAATTGACTCATTAATATATATTTATAACTAGTTCAGATATTTAATTCGTATGATAAGTTTAATAAACTCCCATAGGATGATTCCATAGTACCATGACTCCGCCCTATTGGGCAGGGCTACATAATATTACTTCATCATCACCTCAAATTAAGTGATTTACCTAGTATTATTTTTTTATTAATGGCTATACTAAAATATATTTCACAGATAACCAGCTATCGGTATATGAGAGTAGCCTTTCACATCGATACATAATTCTTCAGAAGGTATTGCAACACCTACCTGTTCGAGCAATTATATTTATTTATATATAATATAACTATTTATATATAATATATATATATATTATTAAAATATAAATATGTATCTTCTTAAATATTAAAAGATATAATATTAATAGGATACGATTGATCAAATGGGGAGATATAAAATATCATCCATAACCGCCTTTTATTATATAAAAGGCGGGCCAATCCATATTACATACTCCTAAATACATTCTCTGATTATGTATAAATCATATACTTTCGGGTCTAATATTATTAACTTCTTATTTTTATTATTAAAAATTAATTTATTAATTATATTATGCTAATAATATTAACTCACTGACCCATTATACAAGAGGTACACTATTACTATAGTTGCTCTTTATTTAAGTATTTTTAGATATATAACATATATTCATAACCGCCCTTTTTTATTATAAATAAAAAAGGGCGACCGTTCAATTATATTCGCCTATTACAGCTCTAATCTTATACAGATTATTTAATATAATAATTTATAATCTTATATATTTATTCTTTATTTAATCATCTTTCCCTCACGGTACTATATACTTATAATTAATTTTTAGTCTTAGTAGTAGTTCTACTATTTTTATATTATTTAATATTACTTATAGACTTATATTCTTTCCTTCACCAGTACTCAAATACTCCCTATTGGTTTCTTAATATCTTACTAAGATGTTTCAATTCAGATATTTCTAATATTAATTTTACTATTTCTAGCTTAGATCGGTTTATACCTATATCTTTGTCTATATTTAATTATAATAATGATTTTTATACTTAAATATTTAATTATTAAGAGAATAATTTCAATTACCTCTACCTTAAGTTATAGTAATAATGTATATATGTGGATAAAGTAATTACTATATGATAGATACGCCGCCCTTGCTAGCAAGGGCGGCGGTTATGGTACTAATTTATATTTCCCTACTAACTTAATAATATTTATTATATATATATTTTTATTAATATTATATATTAATTATATCATTTAAATATTAAGTACTTTATTTACGCCCTTTTTATTATAAATAAAAAGGGCGCCATGTAATCTATATTCTTATCCTACTATTTCTTATTCATATTTATCCCTATTATATATATATATATTTTTCAATTTAATGAAAGAATAAATTATATATACAAATATAAATGAAAGAATTAATTAATAAATGTCTTCCCGCCCTTTTCAAAGAAAAGGGCGGTCATCCTACCTTATATATCTTTATTCATATTCTAATATATATTAATTATATATATTATATTTATATTTAAATAAAGGTAGTTATAAATAATAATGAGGATTTAAGTAAATAAGCTGTAACCCCGCCCTTTTCAAAGAAAAGGGCGGGGGCCTATCTATACTTATATCTTATAACTATATTTAAATTGTATTATTTATTATTTTTAATCTATTTAAATTAAATTATAGAGAATTAAAATAGAATTGTATGCCGCCTTTTTTATTAATAAAAAAGGCGGGAGAGGGAAAGAGCAATATCATTAGGATTACGTTTAAGTGCTAATATCTTATCAGGTCATTTACTTATGTTAATATTAGGTTCATTAATTATTAATTTAATGAATTCATCATTATTAGGTTTTATCGCTGGTTTTATACCTATTATCGCTGTTGTAGCTATTACTATATTAGAAGTAGGTATTGCTATTATACAAGCTTATGTATTTAGTATATTATTATCCGGTTATATAAAAGATAGTATATCATTACATTAATTATTTATTAAATTATTATATATATATAAAGATATAAGAATATAGTGAGATATTCAATGAAGGGATCCCCGCCCTTTATCAAAGATAAAGGGCGTACATGAATGATATATGATATATTGTATTAAAATATAAAGTAAATCATATTATGATAAAATATATATATATAAAGAACTAATATATATAGAAGTATGATGCCGCCTTTTTCAATGAAAAAGGCGGTAAACTATTCCTCATCTTGTTATCTTAGTTATCTATTCATTAGATTATTTATTATTTAATTTATTAAGTTATATAATTATATTATAATAATAATATTATAAATAGTTGATTAATAATGAGGGGGTATAAAGAGATATACTGGGTACCCCGCCCTTCGGGCGGGGGTTAGCTATATATTACTTATATCTCTTTATTTATCTTATATATATTATATTAGAAATATTTATAGATATAAAACATATAGAAATATATATTATCATTTTTATATGATGGTGATATGATTAAGTATATTCTAATTAAGTAATTAATCTATAAATGAATGATAAGATATAATGAATTGTTCCCGCCCTTAATCAAAGATTAAGGGCGTACATGAACTATATATCCTTTCTCCTATATTATATTATATTATACTATTTATACTCTATATTTATTGTTACTTATTATATTAATATTCATATATTAATATTAATTATTTTAATTAATAAAATATTTATATAGATAAAGAGAAGTATTAATATAATGAATTGAGTACCCCGCCCTTCGGGCGGGGGATCCCCCTATGCTACTTATAACTCTATTATTATATTATATTCTCTATATTAATTATTAAGATTTTAATATATTATATTTAATGATGATTATAAATGATATCTAGAGAAAAGGAATACTATTCATTATAAAAAAACTCTCTATGTATCTTTACTTCTTTATATTTCTTATATTAGATATTATATTATATATATTCTATTATTATTATATATTTAATATAACTTAATATACCTTTAATTATATTAATAATAACTTAATGTACTAAATAAGTACCATCTGATACTTCCTTATCTATCTGATAATACATTTATTACATTTCTATTTATATAGATATATATATATATTTTTAATATTATATTGATATAGATAAAATAATATTTACAAGTAATTAATATAATAATTAAATATTCTATAATATAGAAGGAGATATAAACAAAGGTGTTACCCGCCCTTTATCAAAGATAAAGGGCGGGCATACTTACTATGTTCTTCATTTAATTAATATATCTTAATATTCATTTTATTATAATATATATTCAATATTATTAATGAGATATGATAGATATATACATATAAAGAATTACCCCGCATGAATCTATATTCATATTTCATTCTATCTTTGATCCTATATACTATATAGATATTTTTAATCATATATATATTTATTAATTAAGTATTAAATATATTTCTAAATATAATATATAAGAGATATGAAGAAGATAATTAATATTGTGTATATATAAATATTATTGTGTACCCGCCCTTTATCAAAGATAAAGGGCGGGGGCTACTGTCTATTCCCTTACTTCTTTACTCTATACTTAATTATTATTAGTTTATTATAATTTATCTTATTACTTTACTCTATATTTAATTGTTATTAGTTAATTATTATATTTTATTACTTTAATATATAGTATATAATTATATATATATATTGATAATATTATATAATAAGAAATCATATAATAATAATATATAAGGATAATAATAGATAATGTGTATATATAAATAGAAATGGTTACCCCGCCCTTCGGGCGGGGGCATGTAGTAATATATACTTTATCTCTATCTTAATATTTATTAGAATATATATTAAATATTATTAAGAATATAAATAATCTATATATATATAAGAATAGAATAAAGATAATATATATAAGATATAATAGAATATATGTATATAGAATATATTTTAATAGAATAAAGATAATATATATAAGATATAAAAGAATATGTGAATATAGTATATATAAATATGTATACCCCCCCCTACGGGGGGGGGAAGTATATATGGTATAATATACTAGCATACAATAAATTAGATTATTTAATAAAATAAAGTAGATAAGATATAATTAATATTATGAATGTCTCTAATTAGACCTAAACATTATATACAATAAATATAATTGCCGGTTTGAGCGTAGCGTTACATTAAGAATAAATAATTTTTTCTTTTTTAGACACACCTATACATAGCTATTTCAATTTATTGAAATAGATAAGGTGGGGATAAAACATACAGCAGAACCACCCGCCCTTGCAATGCAAGGGCGGTAATGATTTATGATATAATATTATATTGTAAAATAAAACAATAGAAATTAAGTTTAAATAATAAAATAAAGAATATTAACGACGTATTTATATGAATATAAATACGACGGCTAAGTATAAAAAATAAGAGAGAAATAAAATAAATTAATATTAAGATAAAGAGTAGGAACTACTGTGCGAATGGACCCGCCCCTTTTCTACGAAAAGGGGCGGTTATGAATGAAATATGATGTGTCAATATCTATATAATAATAACAATAGATATATTAAATATATATATAAAACAATAATAATAAATAACATAAAAAGATATAAGAAATGATGCCGCCTTTTTTATGTATAAAAAAGGCGGTAGACCAATGAGTATATTAACTTACTATAACAATTAACAAGTCTTTAGGATTAATATTAATAATATAATAATTATAATATAAAAATATGAATAAAGTTAAAAGAAATATTAATGAATAGATATAAATAAATATGAGAAACCGGCTAATTATTATTTTCTCAAATAATAAAAGACGGTAAGAAATGCAACAGACAGATTCGAACTGTCATAATAAGAATATGAATCTTAAATGTTACCGATTACATAATGTTGCGTAGGATGAAGGCATACATAAGGGGAATTTCCCCCGCCCTTTATGGGCGGGGGTCCCATGTGAATTAATCACAGTGCTACCTAATAAAATACAGTGTGAAGAAAATGATATTAAGAATAACCCCGCCCGAAGGGCGGGGGATGTCAAGAAGTGTATATTCAATCGTCTTTGTATTTATTATTAAATATAATATAAATATGAAAAAAACAATCAATTAAAGGAATAATGAATATAAATGAGATGAGGAAGTAAAGGGATAAGGATAATAAATGAAAGATAAATTTAAATAAAGAAAAATATAATATATAATATATAAGTAAGAAATAAAGAAGTTAAATAAGAAAAGGATAAGTGTAACGAAGTGGGTGAACGCCGTTTTACGCAGTAAAACGGCGCACTGCAACAAAATACAGTAATAACAGAATAAGTATCAATATAACCAATTAATATAATAAAAAATATAAAAAGATGTTAAGTAAATAAAAAATAAATAGAAAGAAATAAAAGATAATAAATAAATATAAATAGTGAATATTAACAAGCCCTTTAGGGCTAAGACAAGCCCTTTAGGGCTAACCATGAAGAAGGAGTCAAGCATGATAAAAGAAAACATATAAATATAAGGAATGAAGCGTTAAGGATACAGAAAGTAAAATCGGAGAAAGATAAAGACGTTTAACTTAAAATCAAGGAAGAGAAGAAAGGAATTCAATCAAGTAGACTAATAGATCGCCAGATATCTCAAATAGCTGGCGTGAAACGCCCCTCATGAAGCTGAAGGTTGAAGCCCAGCGAGAGAGGGGCTGAAAATTTTGTGCAATTAGTTTGTTGCACCATCTTTTCTTAACATATCCAATTAATTTAATTTTAAAATCTATTCCAATTTATAAAATAATTATTATTATTAATATAAATATATTTATTATTTAATATATCTAGGAAATTATAAATCTACGAAATATGAAATATTTTAATATGGTCTATTCTCTCCACTTCAGTATGATAGTTTATGAAAAACATTAATCTTTCCCCCGCCCAAAGGGCGGGTAATACTTATTACTATTTATCAAGAATTTATCTTGATTCTTATTCAAATGAATCTAAATATCTTACTAATTATTCTTATTTATGAATTTATATTCTAAGTCTATTAAATTAATAATGGTATTGCTTTTACTTTATCAACCCACCTAAAAGGTGGGTGTTAGTAATTTACAACTTATATATATAGTAATATTTCTAATTATTGACTTCGCCAATAAATCATACTATATAACTAAATATGTACAAAAAGTTACATTAATATATATACTTGATATTAAATTTAAGGATCTAGTAAAACTAGATCCACTCTAAAAGATCAAGAATATAGAGAATGTCCATAAGGAGTTTACTTTACTACATTTAATAAATTCATATTTTCAAAAGTTTTCAGAGAAAACGTACATATAATTATATAAATTGAACTTTATTTATAAAGTTTTTTAATATAAAATTGAAGATTAATAAACTTATCATAAGATAAGGTGGCGGAGATCCGATTAACAGATCGCCGAGGAGCATAAACTAGGAGGCACAGAGTGCCCTAATTCAATTCCTTACTCATCAACGATGAGTATAATTGAATAGGGCGTGTATAGACTCTCCCACTACATCATATTTTTTACTATCGTAAATGCTACTACAATTACTAACACTAATAGTAGTAGCAACAATATGATTTCTTTAATTCTCCTGTTTATTTTATTCCTGATTGAATCCCTCAATCTCTCCTTTC